ATTACTTTGAGAAATGGATTCTTATATCAAACTATAGCTATTGCATTAAAGAAGAAAAGAAACTAATAGAAGTCGAAGACGCAGAATGGTAGTGAATAGAGAGAAAGATTCTTCTGATTTTCTTGTTCCTGAAAATATTCTATCTATCTCCTAGACACCGTAGAGAATTGAGAATTTTCATGTCTTTCAATTCTCGTACTCGTAATTGGAAAGTTACGGAAGGAGACCCATCATTTTGCAATGAAAACAACATATAAAACTCTGGACAATTTCGAAATCAGGCCAAGCGTCTTAATACATATGCAAAAAAATTCATTATTGGCCCACGATTGATTAGAAGATTTCGCTTGTATGAATCGCTATTGGTTTGATACGAATAATGGCAATCGTTTCAGTATGTTAAGGATACAGATGTATCCACAATTCATTTAGAGTTACTTAATAGCCTATTTCTTATACCATATCTCTATCCCGTGAAATTCTCGAGCCGAAAGATGGATGCATATGCTGTGTTTCATTTTGCTAAATGATATCAATTAAATGGTGTATCAATTCCATAAATTGGATATAGCAATAAATAAATCAGCAAAATTCTTTCTACTATTTTAGATAGAAGAAACATTTCTTCTATCTAAAATAGTAGAAAGAATGTACTCTTCTATCCAAATCCAATTTGCATTGATAAAATAAATCAAAATTCCAGTAGTAGATGAATAATTGCAAATTTTTGTGTGTACGAGATTAGAATAACTTCAAAATAACTGACATAATTTTTGATTTTTCCTGATCAGAAAAATATATGAAAAAGAAAGGAGGTAGAAAAATTTTGGGATTTATGGTTAAAGAAGAAAAAGAAGAAAACAGGGGTTCTGTTGAATTTCAAGTATTCAGTTTCACCAATAAGATACGGAGACTTGCTTCACATTTGGAATTACACAAAAAAGATTTTTCATCCGAAAGAGGTCTACGAATACTTTTGGGAAAACGTCGACGTTTGCTAGCTTATTTGGCAAAGAAAAATAGAGTACGTTATAAGAAATTAATCAGTCAGTTGAATATTCGGGAGCAGTAATTTAATCGTTCGAATTTTTTGCTTATTTTATTAGTAGTCTTATAGTAGTCTTAGATTTTGCATTTTGATGAGCCTCGTTTTGAGGAATTCATGGAAGAATCCATTTTGATAGAATAATGAATTAAGGAAGAAAGGATATGAGTCTACCGCTTACAAGAAAAGATCTCATGATAGTCAATATGGGCCCTCAACACCCATCAATGCATGGTGTTCTTCGACTGATCGTTACTCTCGATGGTGAAGATGTTATTGATTGTGAACCCATATTAGGGTATTTACACAGAGGAATGGAAAAAATCGCGGAAAACCAAACTATTAGGAGACGAGGCAGATAGAGAGATGGGATAGGAAAGGGGAGGGAATAGGATAGTGATTTAGGCAAGAGACTTGTAAATTCCTTAAGTTAAGAAAGAAAAAAGAATAAAAATACGGATACATAACATAAAAAAAAGAATAAATAAGACGAGATTCGCCCTCCTCCTACATATTTAATTTCTTCTCCTATACAAAAACTAACAAGACCCACTCCATTGGTAATTCCATCAATGACACCTTTATCAAAAAACTCCGTTAGTTCGGTTAATCCTCTTATACCGAAGGTAAAGACCCTAGTATAGAAAATATCTATATAACCGCGATTATATGACCAACTGTATATCTTTTTTTTTACTTTATCGAAAAATTCCTTTTTCGCACTTTCCTTGTAAAAGGAATTTTGTAAATCCAAATTCTGAAAAAAAGAATAAGCGGATCCATAGAAGATATATGCGATGAATAAACCGAAGATAGCTAGACTTACAGAAGAAATTGCGTTAGTAATAAACTCATATGAATTTATAGAAGAATTAGAACTTTCCTGGGTAAAGTTTATTGAGGGAGTTAACCACTTTGATAATATGGTTAACCTCGCTATTCCATTATCTGTCGCTCCATTATCAAAAGAGATTCCTATGAATCCAATGAACAAAGTAAAAAGCAGTAATATAAGAAGAGGAAATAACATAGTATTTCCCGTTTCATGCGGATAGGCAAAAGCTTTTTTAGCCCCAAAGGACGTACTAAAGGATCCTCTCCTATTTGTTGTATTACCTTGAATTTTTGGTATATTTTGTGAAAAAAAAGAAACTCCACTCTTTGTTGTTGCTAAAACGAAATCCCTATTAACTCTTTTGGGTATCCTTTTTCCCCATAAGGATATTGAATACAAGGGACCCTCTTTAGTGCTACTATAATTTTGAAAATGAACGCGCAAATACCCATCAAATGTAAGTAAATATATCCGAAACATATAAAAAGCAGTTAATCCTGCAGTAAAGGAGGCTATTATTCCAAAAAAAGGCGAATACAACCAACTATTACTAAGGATCTCATCTTTGGACCAAAAGCAAGCAAGAGGTGGAATACCACAAAGAGAAAGTGTACCCCATAAAAAAGTGGATCTTGTAATTGGAATATATTTTCTTAAACCACCCATAAGAACCATATTCTGACTTTTATCTGGTGAATATCCAACAAGAGGTTCCATTGAATGAATAATGGATCCGGATCCCAAGAACAATAAAGCTTTTGAATAAGCATGAGTGATCAAATGAAATAAAGCAGCTTGATAAGAACCTATACCTAGAGCTAACATCATATAACCCAATTGAGACATTGTAGAATAGGCTAAGCTTCTTTTAATATCTCTCTGAGCAAGAGCTAAAGTAGCTCCTAAGAAGAGTGTTATTGTACCTACTAAAGAAATTAAACTCATTATCAAAGGTAGAGATATGAAAAGAGGAAGAAGTCGAGCTAGAAGAAAAATACCCGCAGCAACCATAGTTGCTGCGTGTATAAGAGCCGAAATGGGAGTGGGTCCTTCCATAGCATCGGGTAACCATACGTGAAGAGGGAATTGTGCGGATTTCGCAACTGCACCAAGGAATAATAAAAAAGCACAGAAAGTAGTAAGTAAAGAATTAATTCCATTATTAGGAATCCAGTTATTAGCTATTTTGAACAAATCCCTAAACTCTAAACTGCCCGTTATCCAAAAAAAACCTAAAATTCCTAATAATAGACCAAAATCCCCTACACGATTAGTTACAAAAGCTTTTTGACAAGCACTCGCTGCGATTGGTCGTGTAAACCAAAAGCCTATCAATAAATAGGAGCACATTCCTACGAGTTCCCAAAAAAAATAAATTTGTATCAAATTGGAGCTAGTAACCAATCCTAACATGGAAGTATTGAAAAAACTTATATAAACAAAAAATCTCAAATACCCTTCATCGTGAGACATATAACCGTCACTATAAATAAGAACCAGGATTCCTACAGTAGTAATTAGTATTAACATAATAGAAGTAAGTGGGTCAATCAAGTATCCAAATTCTAAAGAAAAATCATTATTGACGGTCCAAGACCATAGATATTGATAGATCGAACTTCCACTTATTTGTTGAATAGACAGTTGAACTGAGAATACCATAGCTATACTTAAGAGTAAAACACTAGGAAAAGCCCATATGCGACGAAGATTTTTTGTTGCTGTCGGAATAAAAAAAAGACCAAATCCCATTGACATAATAACTGGAAGTGGGAGAAGAGGGATTACCCATGCATATTGATATGTATGTTCCATAAGAAAAGAAGTTGAAATTTTTACTTGAAATTTTTACTTGAATTTTTCTATAAAATAAAATTGTTTCCGATTCACCAAACCAATTCTTGTCTCTTTCTGAAGGAATAAATAAAAAGAATAAGAAAAAATACTGGAATTCTTAATTTTTCCAAAATTTATTTCATTGAGATAATCAAAAATTAAGAATGGGTTTAATTGATATTGATTAAATTCAAAAAGTTAATCAAATAACTTTGTTACCTAGTTATTACCTAAATAAGGATATTTATTAAAATACAAAAAAGGTTGAATCTTTTTACTTTCTATTCATTTTTATATTTCTTTAAAACAAAGATGAAGCAGCTCTCTTATTTCGTAACTGATTGATTGAATTCCAATGAAAAGAAAACCCATGTTTATACAAAATAATCAAATAGTTCTTACTTCAATATAGAACTCAAATCCTAATGACTATAATTGCCTAAGTTTTAGAATGTCTTGTTTAAGAGACTCAGTATTTTTTTTGTTTTGAGGGGTATTCCATTATGGAATACCATTCTGAACTTAATTAACTATTTGGATTTTCCCTTCTTTTTATCCACCCGTATTATATAGGGGATAGGCTTCCGTACCGTATATCTATATATGGAGTATACTTGATATATAAATATCTATAAATAGATTTAAAGGGGAAACCTTTCTATATATTCTATATTATTAAAACAAACAAAGTATAAAATATATACGGAAGGAAAAAAAAATTTAAAATTCTTGTCTTATCCGCATTAGACAAAATTAAGTAAAAAATAATTCAGAATTTCAGTATCTTTCAGTATCTAAGTATAAATACTAAGAAAAAGAAGAAAGAAGGATTGATTTGCCGCAATAGATGTCTTTCACATACAACTAGAAAAAAGTAATTTCCTTTTTGAATGGCAGTTCCAAAAAAACGTACTTCAATGTCAAAAAAGCGTATTCGTAAAAATATTTGGAAGAAAAAAACTTATTTTTCCATAGTACACTCTTATTCTTTAGCAAAATCAAGATCATTTTCCAACGGGAATGAACGCCCAAAACCAAAGGGTTTTTCGGGGCAACAACAAGAAACAAACAAATAATAAGTAATTGGAATAATCTGAATTTACCTATCAAAAAATTATTCCAATTACTTTAAATATGAATAATTTGGATTAATTAATTAATGTACTTTTATGTGTCGAATTACTCAGTACAATATTCTTAGAACAAACCCCTCTGATATATAGAATAAAAGTTTTGGTATACTGTATGCTAAGTATTCTTTTCCTATCAATGACCAATGAATTTTTCATAATAGAATTCTCATAATAAAATATGAGAATTCTATTATGAAAAGTAGAGTATTCTTGCAATAGGGCTTACCACTTCCATTTTCTCCAAAATCATTGGTTTAAGGTTAGTAAAGTAAATCGTATTAATACGAGCATAAATTCTTTCATTCTATAAATTTTGCCTTTTATAGAATGAAAGAATTTTAAAAATTTAAAGGAGAAACTAATATAGAAAAAAATTAGTTCTATAATTGCACAACTTAGAAAAAAGGAGTTCCAACTCTTTCAAACAGTCTTTCTATTAGGCACAGCAAGAGTTTATTGTAAAAAAAATCGCAACGATACTACTAAACGAAGTCTATTTTAATGAAGACTCTAATGTTCCTAAATTTTATAGACTTTCCCTATCTCGACGATTCGCGAGATAATAGCTATTATTCTTTTAAGTTACCCATTATTTTAAGTTAGCCGCCATGGTGAAATTGGTAGACACGCTGCTCTTAGGAAGCAGTGCTCAAGCATCTCGGTTCGAATCCGAGTGGCGGCATTCTCGAAAAAGAATACAATAGATTAGAAAATGGATTCAATTCGAAATTTACAATTTTGTAATGGGACCTTCCCCTTATGCTATTTGCAACTTTAGAACATATACTAACTCATATCTCTTTCTCAACCATTTCTATTGTGATTACGATTCATTTGATAACCTTATTAGTTCGTGAACTTGGGGGATTACATGATTCGTCAGAAAAAGGAATGATAGTTACTTTTTTCTCTATAACAGGATTCCTAGTTTCTCGTTGGGCTTCTTCGGGACATTTTCCATTAAGTAATTTATATGAGTCATTGATCTTCCTTTCATGGGCTCTGTATATTCTTCATACCATTCCTAAGATACAGAACTCTAAAAATGATTTAAGCACAATAACTACGCCAAGTACTATTTTAACGCAAGGCTTTGCCACATCGGGTCTTTTAACTGAAATGCATCAATCCACAATACTAGTACCTGCTCTACAATCTCAGTGGTTAATGATGCATGTCAGTATGATGTTACTAAGCTATGCAACTCTTTTGTGCGGATCCTTATTATCTGCCGCTATTCTAATCATTAGATTTCGAAATAATTTCCATTTCTTTTCTAAAAAGAAAAAAAATGTTTTAAATAAAACATTTTTCTTTAGTGATTTTGATGCAAAAAGAAGTGCTTTAAAAAGCACCTCTGTTCTTTCATTTCCAAATTATTACAAATATCAATTAACGGAGCGTTTGGATTCTTGGAGTTATCGTGTCATTAGTCTAGGATTTACCCTTTTAACCATAGGTATTCTTTGTGGAGCAGTATGGGCTAATGAGGCGTGGGGATCCTATTGGAATTGGGATCCTAAGGAAACTTGGGCATTTATTACTTGGACCATATTTGCAATTTATTTACATAGTAGAACAAATCAAAATTGGAAGGGTACGAATTCGGCACTTGTAGCTTCGATAGGATTTCTTATAATTTGGATCTGCTATTTTGGTATCAATCTATTAGGAATAGGTTTACATAGTTATGGTTCGTTTACATTAACACCTAAATGATTACATAAAATAAAACCTTCATGAAATGAACGTTTTTACCTTTTTTGTTTTATTTGAGAACCCCTTGAACGCCTTCTCAAAGGGTTCTCAAAAATTCAAGATAGATCTAATTAGACTTTTTTACTTTTTTCTGCATTAATAGAGCGGACTAGTAAAAAAACCTATTTAGGATAATAATTGGATAAGAGAGCCTCTACCCTGTCAACGGATAGGGAGAGAACTAAATCTGGATAAATACCAATACCTATTACTGGTAAAAAGATACATATTAAAATAAAGAGTTCTCGTGGTCCAGAATCCACAAAATTTGCGTTTGGAACATTAAATAGCTTGTATCCATAGAACATCTGGCGTAACATAGATAATAAATAAATAGGGGTTAATATCATTCCAATTGCCATTACAAAAGTAATTAACATTTTTGGCATTAACAGAAATTTAGGACTAGTAATTAGTCCAAAAAAGACTACTAATTCTGCGACAAAACCGCTCATTCCTGGTAAGGCAAGAGAAGCCATTGAAAAGCTACTAAACATAGTAAAAATTTTCGGCATTGGGATAGATATTCCTCCCAGTTCTTCGAGATAAACAAGACGCATTCTATCAGAAGCCGTTCCTGCCAAGAAAAAAAGTGTAGCACCGATAAATCCATGGGATAATATTTGTAAAATAGCTCCATTGAGTCCAATGTTGGTTATGGAACCAATTCCTATAATTATGAAACCCATGTGAGATACGGAGGAATAGGCTATTCTTTTTTTGAAATTTCGTTGACCAAGAGAAGTTGAAGCTGCATAGATTATCTGGATCGCTCCTATTATTACCAACCAGGGCGAAAATAGATAATGAGCATGAGGTAACAATTCCATGTTGATACGAATCAATCCATATGCTCCCATCTTTAATAAGATTCCCGCTAAAAGCATACATGTACTATAATGCGCTTCCCCATGGGTATCTGGTAACCAGGTATGTAGGGGTATAATTGGCAATTTGACAGCATAAGCAATAAGAAAGCCAAAATATAAAAGTATTTCCAAGGTTGCCGGGTATGATTGATTAATTAATCTTTCCAAATCTAATCCTGGTTCGTTGGAACCATATAAGCCCATACCCAGAACTCCGATTAAGAAAAAAATGGAACCGCCTGCAGTATACAAAATAAACTTTGTAGCTGAATATAGACGCCTCTTCCCCCCCCACATGGATAAAAGTAAGTAAACAGGAATTAATTCTAACTCCCACATGATAAAAAAAAGTAAAAGGTCTCGCGAAGAAAATAATCCTATTTGACCACTGTACATTGCGAGCATCAGGAAATAGAATAATCGCGAATTCCGGGTAACTGGCCAAGCTGCTAAAGTAGCTAAAGTAGTGATAAATCCTGTCAATAAAATGGATCCTACTGAAAGTCCATCGATTCCCAATCTCCAGTGGAAATCGAGTATATCTATCCATTTATAATCCTCCTTTAGTTGGATTAAAGGATCCTCCAGTTGGAAATGATAACAGAATGCATAAGTCATTAGAAGGAATTCTAATAAACAAATAGATATAGTATACCACCTAACGATTTTGTTTCCCCTATGAGGTAAAAAGAAAATTAATGAACCTGCAAATATCGGCAAAACAACAAGTATTGTTAACCAAGGAAAATAACTCATGATAAAGTGATAAAGACAAGATACGTTTTGACCAGAAAAGCCCGTGCTCGATTATTTCGAGCACAGGCTTCTTCGGTAAAGAGGAATCAGACGATTCAAATGAAGTTTTTTGTAACGTATCAATAAGATAGAGCCATGCTACGGGTTGTTTCAGGCCCTAAATAAACGCGGACACTTAAAAAATCTGTCGGGCAGGCGGATTCGCATCTCTTACAACCCACACAATCTTCGGTTCTCGGCGCGGAAGCAATTTGCTTGGCTTTACATCCATCCCAGGGTATCATTTCTAATACATCTGTTGGACAAGCTCGTACACATTGAGTGCATCCTATACATGTATCGTAAATTTTTACGGAATGTGACATTGGATCTATAATTTTTTTTTTTTCAACATAAAATTTTTCGATCTGGTAAAAATGAAATTAGTACTATCATGAGTCATATGTATTGTAGACACCAGACGAAGCAATGGTTTATCCAAACTTCAAAAATAATAATCTATTTTTTAATCCGTTTGTGAGAAAGCGTGAAAAAAGCCAAGAGACTTGAATTTTGTACTTCAATAATCAGAATTATACGAATTGTACATACGAATTCGAATTAGCCAATAAATTGGCTATTGTCTTTTCAATATAAATTATTGCAATATTCAAATTGCAATATCAATTACAAAAATTCATTTAAGTGAAAAAGAATACTATGCAATAACCTACTAAAAAAAAATGTATATTCTCAAATAATACTAAGAAAATAAATAGTATAGTATTGATTTCTATTCATTTTGATATTCAATATTATTATATATGCATGCGCTTTTGTTTAGAGGATTTTATGTCTAATTATTCAATAAATTAGATTGATTGATACGAGTGGATTTCCTATTACGATGGATGGAAGAAAGAATGGATAGTCCAATAGCGGCCTCAGCAGCCGCAAGGGCTATCACAAAAATTGCGAAAATGTCTCCTTTTAATTGGCGACTATCAAATAGATCAGAAAATGTTACGAGATTTAGATTAATTGAATTCAGTATAAGTTCAAGACATATTAGAGCTCTAACCATGTTTCGGCTTGTGATCAATCCATAGATACCAATCGAAAATAAATAGACACTCAAAAAAAGTACATGCTCAAACATCATTAATTAACTCCTTATCAATCTCGATTCATTTCAATATGAGGACAAGAATTGAACCGATTCAATTAATTAGAATAGAACAATTACACAACAAAAGAGAAAAGAAAGAAGGTATTTGTTGGCAGTAGATCGGTTTTACTAAATCAAAATTGTGATTCTTTAGTTATTTATTTTAGATTTGAAATTCTTAGAATTTTTACTATTTTTAAGTTTTCTTATTGGCGAGCCATAGTAATTGCACCTATTAAAGAAACTAGAAGAATTATGGAAATGAGTTCAAACGGAAGATAAAAATCGGTTGCTAAATGAATCCCAATTTGTTGAACATTATTTATGAGACCCTGTTCTACTATTTGGTTTGATCTTGTAGTCCAAAGAATTCCATACCATGACGTATCTGAGATAGTAGTCATTAGTGAAAAAACAATAGTTATACAAACTAGTGAAGTGAACCCATCCCCAATAGTCCAATAATTCTTATCTTTAGACCATTCTGAGCCATTTACGAACATTACAGCGAATATGATCAAGACATTTATGGCTCCCACATAAATAAGAAGTTGTGCCACAGCTACAAAGTAGGAATTTAATAAAAAATAGAATAAGGATATACAAACAAGAACTAATCCCAGTGAAAAGGCAGAATAAATGGGGTTGGTAAGTAATACTACTCCTAGACCCCCTAGTAGAAGAACAAATCCCCCAAATAGCATAAGAATCTCATGTATTGGTCCAGGTAAATCCATTATGGATAAAAAGAAATTAATAGTATAAAATTTTTCATGAACTGGCTAAAACTAAAGGATTCCAGGAAGGCAAAAGGGATTAGGATATTTTTTTTGTGTATAAGCTGTATAGTTAGAAATTATATCACGAAAATCTAGTCTGATTTAAAATAAGAAAAAATTTCCAATAAGCAGTAGTTATTTTTTTTTCTTTATAGTTTATAGTTAGTAAAGGATTATTCTTTTTTCATAACAAAAAGAAAAGAAAAAATACGAGTTTAGTAATCAGTAATCGTTCTTGAATTCGAAGATTTATCTTCGTCTATTTTACTTTTAGTCGAATTTCTAATTGTTTGAATTGTGTAATCTTCCATTATGGAGATCGGTAACCGACTTAAAGCAATTTGATTGTAATTCAATTCATGACGATCATAAGTAGAAAGTTCATACTCTTCAGTCATTGATAAACAGCTTGTCGGACAGTACTCAACACAATTGCCACAAAATATACAAACTCCAAAATCAATACTATAATTAAGCAATTGTTTCCTTTTAATATCCTTTTCAAATCTCCAATCTACAACGGGTAGATCTATGGGACATACGCGAACACATACTTCACAAGCAATACATTTATCAAATTCAAAGTGGATTCGTCCCCGGAAACGCTCTGGTGTAATTGATTTTTCGTAAGGGTAGTGAATCGTTATAGGTAAACGATTTGTGTGGGATAAGGTAGTTATGAAACTTTGACCAATGTACCTTGTAGCACGTATTGTTTGTTGACCATAACTCATGAACCCAGTTACCATAGGGAACATATTCATTCTAAATATCTATGAAAAAGATATGTTTCTTTCTCTTGTTTGAGAGAGCCTTTGTGTTGAAAATATTCTTACTGTTATTGTGTTGTCTTATTTATAGTGAAACAAGTTGGGAAGAAGTTGTTAATAAGAGATTGCCCAGGGAAATAGGTAGAAGAAATTTCCATCCAAGATTTAATAACTGATCCATTCTCATCCTGGGTAAAGTCCATCTTATTGTGATAGAAATGAAGAGAAATAAATAAGCTTTAGTTAATGTAATAAAGATACCCATTGTCGTTTCCAAAATTCCAACTGCGTTATTCATTTGGAAAAAATCAAAAAAGGATATATAGGGAATAGATAAATTCCACCCGCCTAAGTATAGAACTGTTACAAATAAAGAGGAAACTAATAAATTGAGGTAAGAAACAAGATAAAATAAACCATATTTTATACCGGAATATTCGGTTTGATAACCTGCTACTAATTCTTCCTCTGCTTCTGGTAAATCAAAGGGTAATCTTTCACATTCTGCCAAAGAAGAAATTAAAAAAACTAGAAAACCTATAGGCTGACGCCAAATATTCCATCCAAAAAAACCATACTTTGACTGTGCTTCAACTATATCAACTGTACTTGAACTGTTAGATAATCATAGTCGATGATAACATCACAGTTCCACCGCTATTCCAAAACCGTACATGAAACCTTAGCTTCATACGGCTTCTCTATGATCAGAAAAAAGAGAGGACTGTTTCGTTTCGTTATTAGCCCCCGGGGCGTAGATAGAATTAGGTAAAATAAAATAGATTGGAAAGTCCTAAATCCTAAATTAGACCAAAGTAATTCCGTCTGCTAGAATAAGAAAAAGCGCTTCTGAATTGATCTCATCCTTTATAATATAATATAATAAATTTATTTCTTTGTTCAGTAATAACTTAATCTTGGAATAAAACACTTGTTATAGGAATTAAATTAATAAATGAAAAGATTTGGGTATTAGTTCATAAGGAATTCTCTATGAATATGGATAGAGGAAGGAAATAATTAAAATTTTTTTGTATTGCACTCCACATCTTTTGTCCTACTCTTCTTTCCCTGGGTAGGGGTATTTTAAAAGAAAAAAGGGGTAAAGGGTTAATTCGTTCTTTATAGCCATTTCCTTAACAAGTGAATGGGAACATACTCTGGATCGGAATCCGAAGAAAGTACTACTTGAGAATTTCCACTAATTTCAAGTCCTTATTATGATTCCTTTTCTGGGGGAAAATCTCTAATATCTTAGATTCCCCACTCCTAATCCTTTATGTACTTTAGTGTTCCTAACCCTTCACTAACTTTTGATGGATTCTTATTATGATTATAAGTTATAGTAATAACTAAGAATATTCTAGTAATGGAATTCCATATCGCGAATCCTTTATTCTTGCCCGCTTCAAGATATGATGACTAATTAAAAAATATCAACCTTGGGATAAAGAGTTTACACTGCTTATGTTTACTTCAACTTTTTTCTTGTACGTAGGAAATGAGATTTTTTCTTTTTACTACAAATTTATAAGCTGTTTTGTTTCACTCATATAGCTATATAGTTTAACTTACCAACCCGAGAATAAGAAAAGGAAGATAAATAGTTAATGGATTTTAGAGGAAAAAGATCCTATTTTAACGAATCACACGTAGAGATATTGCTAGCACACAAAAAGTTAATGGTATTTCATAACTAATGGATTGAGCAGCAGCTCGTAGACCGCCTGAAAAAGAATATTTATTATTTGAGCTATATCCTGCCATAAGAAGACCAATAGGGGCAATACTTGAAATGGCAATCCATAAAAAAACACCAATACTAAGATCGGCTAAAACAAAATGATATCCCAAAGGGATAACTAAAAAACTTAATAAAATTGATATGACTGCTATAGAGGGTCCAATGCTAAATAAAGGAATATCTCCTCGGGATGGTAAGATATCCTCTTTTAAAAGTAGCTTAGTCCCATCTGCTATAGCTTGAAGCAGTCCCAAGGGGCCCGCATATTCAGGACCAATACGTTGTTGTATCGACGCGGATATTTCTCTTTCTAACCACACAATTACGAGTACCTCTATTGTGATTCCCAAAAGGAGGGTCAAAATGGGTAGAATCAATATGAGTCCATGGACTTCTTTTAATAATTCCAATTTCGAAAAAGAATTGATAGTTTCTACTTCTACCCTATCTATTATCATTTCAACGATCAACTTCTCCCATAATGATATCTATACTACCTAATATCGTCATGATATCAGCCAATTTCATTTTTTTAACTAGTTGAGGAAGAATTTGCAAATTAACAAAACCGGGTGGGCGAATTTTCCATCTCCAGGGGAAAAGGCTATTATCTCCTACTAGATAAATTCCTAATTCACCTTTGGGCGCTTCCACTCTTACATAAAGCTCTTGCTTTGACAATTCAAAATTGGGTGAAGGTTTTTTACCAAGAAATCTATATTCAAAATCATTCCATTCGGAATTCTTTGCTTTCTTAAAGCGTCGGACTTCTAAATTCTCATAAGGGCCCCCAGGAATTTTTTCTACCGCTTGTTGAATTATTTTAATGGATTCCCCCATTTCACTGACTCGTACTAAATAACGAGCTAACGAATCCCCTTCTTTTTGCCATTGGACTTTCCAATCAAATTGGTTGTAAGACTCATAAGGATCCACTTTACGAAGATCCCATTGTATTCCAGAAGCTCGTAACATCGGTCCCGACAAGCCCCAATTTACTGCTTCTTCTCCGCTAATAAAACCTACTCCCTCGACTCGCTCTAAAAAAATGGGATTCTGTGTAATAAGTTGTTGATATTCAACAACTCCGCGTAAAAAATAATCACAGAAATCTAAACATTTATCGATCCATCCATAAGGTAGATCCGCGGCTACTCCTCCGATGCGAAAGTAATTGTGCATCATTCTCATACCTGTAGCAGCTTCAAATAGATCGTATATTAATTCTCTCTCTCTAAAAATATAGAAAAAAGGGGTCTGTGCACCGAGATCCGCCATAAAAGGTCCAAGCCATAACAAGTGAGAAGCTATACGGCTTAACTCTAACATAATTACCCTAATATAGCTGGCTCTTTGGGGTATTTGAATATTCTCCAAGAATTCTGGTGCATTTACTGTTATTGCTTCTGTAAACATAGTAGCTAAATAATCCCATCGTGTTACATAAGGTAAGTATTGTATAATAGTTCGGTTTTCCGCGATTTTTTCCATTCCTCTGTGTAAATACCCTAATATGGGTTCACAATCAATAACATCTTCACCATCGAGAGTAACGATCAGTCGAAGAACACCATGCATTGATGGGTGTTGAGGGCCCATATTGACTATCATGAGATCTTTTCTTGTAAGCGGTAGACTCATATCCTTTCTTCCTTAATTCATTATTCTATCAAAATGGATTCTTCCATGAATTCCTCAAAACGAGGCTCATCAAAATGCAAAATCTAAGACTACTATAAGACTACTAATAAAATAAGCAAAAAATTCGAACGATTAAATTACTGCTCCCGAATATTCAACTGACTGATTAATTTCTTATAACGTACTCTATTTTTCTTTGCCAAATAAGCTAGCAAACGTCGACGTTTTCCCAAAAGTATTCGTAGACCTCTTTCGGATGAAAAATCTTTTTTGTGTAATTCCAAATGTGAAGCAAGTCTCCGTATCTTATTGGTGAAACTGAATACTTGAAATTCAACAGAACCCCTGTTTTCTTCTTTTTCTTCTTTAACCATAAATCCCAAAATTTTTCTACCTCCTTTCTTTTTCATATATTTTTCTGATCAGGAAAAATCAAAAATTATGTCAGTTATTTTGAAGTTATTCTAATCTCGTACACACAAAAATTTGCAATTATTCATCTACTACTGGAATTTTGATTTATTTTATCAATGCAAATTGGATTTGGATAGAAGAGTACATTCTTTCTACTATTTTAGATAGAAGAAATGTTTCTTCTATCTAAAATAGTAGAAAGAATTTTGCTGATTTATTTATTGCTATATCCAATTTATGGAATTGATACACCATTTAATTGATATCATTTAG